TGTTACCTTTTCTTAATAATGAGAAACAATTTGAAAGAAGCGAGTCGACCGCCGGAGCTGCTGGTCTTAGAACCATAAATAAATAAAAAAAAGTAGACTTACTTTAATCCTCAATTGAATTCAAATTCAAATCCGAACTCAAACACAGATTGATGTTTTGTTCGAAAAATCGTAAGAAAAAAAATTGGGGAAGAAGAAGAAATCTTTTTTTATTTGATATTGGGCATATTTGCTCATTAAATTTTGAGCGACTTTATCATATTCTTTTTATCATAATAATTTCTACTCTACCTTCCCGGAGTTCATTCTCCAGCGAACTCCATTAAAAATATTCTGACGAATTCCTTACAATTTCCTTTTTTATTTTATGATCTCATTAGAAATCATATAAAGACAATTCCTATTTAATATAGCTATTTGTGCAAGTATTTTACGATTAAGAAGCAACTGTCTCTTGTACAGATTGTGTATTAATCTACTATAACTATAGGATACCCTATTCTCGCGAATTACTGCATTTATCCGAGTGATCCACAAACGACGAAAATCTCTCTTTTTTCTATCTCTATCTCGATGAGACGAAACCAAAGATCTTATTTTCTGTTGAATAATTGTTCGAGTAAGTCTTGAACGAGCCCCTCGAAAGCTTGATGCAAATAAACGAATTTTTGTTCTACGTCTCCGAGCTATATATCCTCGTCTAATTCTAGTCATTGAATAAATGAAACTTTCATGAATAACTAATTGATTTCCTTTCTTTCAGTTATTCTTTTCCCTTTTCCTAGTTTATTAATAACAAAACGGATTCTTCCAATGTATAAAATAACAATTCCAATGGCTTTTGCTACTATAACCTTCCCGACCACGATTTGTCTTTTTTTATAGGCATTTCACCTCGAAATGAGTATTGATACTAGGTATCAAAAAACATAAAACATAAAAAAGTAATAAATAGAAATGAATAACGAAATAGTGGATTCCATCGTTTCTATGGTTACGTCTTAAACGGTGAGGTCCTCTCTATACACCGGAGCCCCCTTACTTCATTTAATCAATGCTATTAGCAACTTGTACAGTTCACATTCTTTGGCTCTACCCATGAATTATCTAGTAATAGGTCTTTGACAACGAGATCTACCTATACAGTAACGGTATTTAATTATGAAGATTGGCTGGGTAGCTGACCCTCTTAGTTCGTTTTTGCAAGAGTCTAGGCATAAGATTTCGGCTTTGAAAATAGAATTTCCCCGCTTAATGGATAACTATTTGTTACCAATGAGGAATTTTTTCTCATCGGAAACCATAAATTTCATCATAAATTTCATATGCAATAGAAGAATTGAGTAGATCTTTTTTTTTTTAGTTTTAGATAGTGAACGGCCTTCTTCCTTTCATTTTATACTATTCACTAGTACTGATCATTGATACTGAAAAATTTCTTTCCCTTTTTTTCTACCAATGGTGATCGGAACGAGTCGCACATACACCCTAGTACATGTTCCTCGACGCTGAGGACATCCCCCAAGAGCGGGGGATTTCGTGACATTTCTGATTGGCTGTCTTGTGTTTCTAATAAGTTGTTTAATAGTTGGCATGTTGAATCGGATACATAATAAATGGGCTGGTTTAGATCGATCCTAACCGGATGATTATGAATTACTTCTCTATTTAATAGATGAATAGAATATTATTAAACCTGGCAATAAGTAAGAATAGAAAATATCAAATCGGCGATTTGCGTAAACTTACTGCTATTTTTTTTATTCAATCGCTACAAGATCAACAATTCCATGAGCTTGGGCTTCGGTTGCTGACATAAAAACATCCCTTTCCATATCTTCGGATACAACCCATAAGGGTTTGCCCGTTCTTTGTACATAAACTCTTGTGATGGTTTCGCGCAGTTTCAGTAGTTCTTCTGCTTCCAGGATAAATTCTCCCGTTTGTGCCTCATAAAAAGAACTCGCAGGTTGATGTATCATTACCCTGATAATATAACAAATGGTTCCTCTATCTCGCATGATGAGGTGAGTAGAAGAGATAAAGAATAATAAAAAAAGAAAGATAGAATTGAGCAACCGTACAGGCATCCTTTGCGCATTGCATACGGCTATACAATGGAATTCGCTTTTACCTTCCATTTCCATCGAAGAAAGAGAAAAAAAAATATAGATATAGGGTTTATCCGATTCAGATCGGCAAATGATCCAATTACCATCCTTCCTTTTGGAGCAGTTAAAAAATACTATGATGGCTCCGTTGCTTTTTATATATTTATCTCGTCTGTGATTCAGCAATCCCAAAGTTTCTTTTTTTTTTTTCGTACTCTTTCATAACAATAACATAAATATTGTTAAAAGTTTTCTGTTGTGAAAACAAAAAAGTTTGTGACGCTGAAATGGTAATGGTCACCGAAAAATAAGATAAAATCGAGAATACCCTTTATTTTATACTAATTTCATACTACTCTTTCGATATATAATTTAATGTTTTGAAAAAA